CCCACACGAAGAGTAGTGATTTAACTCTAAGAGAAAGGTTTAATGATCTCGATGTAACTCAAAAATACAGGCATTTGTGGGTTCAATGCGAAAATTGTTATGGATTAAATTATAAGAAATTTTTGAAATCAAAAACAAATATTTGTGAACAATGTGGATATCATTTGAAAATGAGTAGTTCAGATAGAATCGAACTTTCGATCGATCCCGGTACTTGGCATCCTATGGATGAAGACATGGTCTCTCTGGATCCCATTGGATTTCATTCGGAGGAGGAGCCTTATAAAGATCGTATTGATTCTTATCAAATAAAGACAGGATTAACTGAGGCTGTTCAAACAGGCATAGGTCAACTAAATGGTATTCCCGTAGCAATTGGGGTTATGGATTTTCAGTTTATGGGGGGTAGTATGGGATCCGTAGTCGGGGAGAAAATCACCCGTTTGATTGAGTACGCTACCAATAAATTTCTACCTCTTATTATAGTGTGCGCTTCCGGGGGGGCACGCATGCAAGAAGGAAGTTTGAGCTTGATGCAAATGGCTAAAATATCGTCTGCTTTATATGATTATCAATCAAATAAAAAGTTATTTTATGTATCAATCCTTACATCTCCTACTACTGGTGGGGTAACAGCTAGTTTTGGTATGTTGGGAGATATCATTATTGCTGAACCCAATTCCTATATTGCATTTGCGGGTAAAAGAGTAATTGAACAAACATTGAATAAAACAGTACCTGAAGGTTCACAAGCGGCTGAATATTTATTCCAGAAGGGCTTATTTGACCTAATTGTACCACGTAATCCTTTAAAAAGCGTTCTGAGTGAGTTATTTAAGCTCCACGCTTTCTTTCCTTTGAATTACAATTCAATCAAGTAGAGCACACAAAATTCAATTAGTTTATTTGTAGCAAACAAGTAGTTAGTTTATAAGAATCAAAGTAAATAAGAATGGAGTTTTCTTTGATGACCTAAGATCTAATTGTAGAAAGAATAAAAAGTTGCGGATAACTCTTTTTTTTACCTAGAATCCCGATTACTAATTAAGAAGTCTCTATCAACAAGATAAAAGAGTGAATTCTTACTTTCGTGAAATTAGGCAAATAAAATGAATTTCGTCTTATGTCTTATGTATATAATCAAATAGAGAAAAGATAGATATATAGTTTTTTATCTTTCTCTATCTCCCGAAAATCCCATTTTCACTCAAAATTCCTGTTGGGTCGCATTCTAACGAATCTTTCGATAATCTGTAAGAAACTCTTTCTTTCTTTATTAAAAATTCGAAGACAAGAACAAAAGACAAAGAAATGAAGAAAAATAATAAAGTGAATTATCATACATATCTTTCATGTAGAAAGATGAATAAGTCCATTTATTTAGTTCTACATTCCTTGGACTTATTCTATATACTCACTTAGATATATAGATACTTATTTCTATACTAAGAATTTGAAATTTAATTAATTAATAATAATTACAATTCTTAATTATAATTATTATAAGATATTTATTTTTTATAAAAAATAAATAATAGCAGGTACAAATAGTAAATCGAGGTACCCATTTTATGACAACTTTCAATTTCCCCTCTATTTTTGTGCCTTTAGTAGGCCTAGTATTTCCGGCAATTGCAATGGCTTCTTTATCTCTTCATGTTCAAAAAAACAAGATTGTTTAGATCTGATGGGACCCAATCTCATCCGTTTTTTTTTTTCAAAACTTAGACTTGTAGCATAACACAGATATCTATTTCGAAAAATATGGTCTAACGTGTAATTTCCGCCGAACATAAAGGAAAAAGTTATTATGCCTGCAGAAAAGGATCTATGGGTAACTGAATTCTAGCTAGTTTCAAATAGATCAGGATCGCTGGATGGCTAAAATGGAAAGTCGGTGGATCTATAGGTATATCAATATGTATAGTGGGCTCATATGAAGGGTATGTTATTATTTTAGATCTAACCAATTTGATGAATTACTCCTAAAGGTTCACATCAAACTAGTGCTAGTTCACATCAAACTAGTGCTAGTTGATGAGAGTTACTTCGGAAACAAAAAAAAGTAAAGTCAAATTCATTTGGGGTATTCTCTCAATTCCAATAAAATGCAATCAGATCAAGTATGAGTTGGCGATCAGAAGATATATGGATAGAACTTATAACGGGGTCTCGAAAACTAAGTAATTTATGCTGGGCCCTTATCCTTTTTTTAGGTTCATTAGGATTCTTATTGGTTGGAACTTCCAGTTATCTTGGTAGAAATTTGATATCTTTTTTTCCGTCTCAGCAAATCATTTTTTTTCCACAAGGGATCGTGATGTCTTTCTACGGGATCGCGGGTCTCTTTATTAGTTCCTATTTGTGGTGCACAATTTCCTGGAATGTAGGTAGTGGTTATGATCGATTCGATAGAAAGGAAGGGATAGTGTGTATTTTTCGTTGGGGATTTCCTGGAAAAAATCGTCGCATATTCCTCCGATTCCTTATAAAAGATATT